ATCTCTGCCAAGACCGGGACCCTTTATCATGACTTCTGCTCGTTGCATACCTTGATCCACTACTGTACAAATAGCGTTTCCTGCTGCGGTTTGAGCGGCAAATGGTGTCCCTCTTTTTGGACCCTTGAATCCACAAGTACCTGCGGAGGACCACGAAACTACCTGACCTCGTACATCCGTAATAGTTACAATGGTATTGTTGAAACTTGCTTGAACATGAATAACTCCCTTTGGTATTCTACGGGCATTTTTACGTAAATCAATACGTTCATTCCTACGCGAATCAATCCGTGGTATAGGTTTTGCCATATTTGTATCATTTCATAAATATGAGTCGGAGATATATGGATAGATCCATTTCATGTCAAAAAAAAGACCCGTTATTCTTATTTGTATATCGGGTATTTTATCGAGTTCTTCTTAAAAAAATTATCCTTGTCTTTGTTTATGTCTCGGGTTGAAACAAATTACTATAATTCGTCCCTGCCTACGTATCAATCGACATTTTTCACAAATTTTACGAACAGAGGCCCTTATTTTCATATTTGGCATTACTTGCCTTAATCCCGAATCCACTTTTTTATTTTTGAGTTGAAAAAATTATCTAATCCTTTGAATCCTTGTTGCGTAGTCTATAAATTATACGCCCTTTGGTTGAATCATAACGATTTATTTCAATTTTGATTCTATCTCCCGGCAGTATCCGTATAAAACTACGTCGGATTTTTCCTGAAACATAACCCAGAATCAGATCTTCATTATCTAAACGAACTCGGAACATACCATTGGGAAGTGATTCAGTAATTAAACCCTCATAAATCCATTTTTGTTCTTTCATTCCAAGTAAAACCCCTTGAAGTATCAACTAATGGAGTAGGAGTGATATTAGATAACCCATTTTCTTTTTTCCAAAATAGCAAATAGGAAGTTGCGGATCCAATTCGGATATCAGAAACGATTACCATTACCATATATAACACAAAATTTCTCCTCCGATTCCTTCTAATCGAGCTTCTCGGTCTGTCATTATACCTCGTGAAGTAGAAAGAATTACAACCCCCCCTCCCCCTAAAATTCTAGGAATTCTTTGATAGTTAGAATAGATTCGTAGCCCGGGACGGCTGATTTGTTTTAAATTGCGTATATATGGTTTTTGCCTATTCTTTCTATGTTGCAGGGTTGAAATAAAAAAATATTTGTCGCTTTTTCGATGTTTTCTCATGTTTTCGATAAAACCCTCGCGTAAAAGTATTTTAACAATGTTTTCCGTGATGTTAGTCGATACTATTCGAATTGTTCCTTTTGTATGGATCTCCGCATTTCGTATAGAGGTTATTATATCAGCAATAGTGTCCCTACTCATGATAAACTAAATTTATTGATACCTCCTAATTTTGATAAAATCAACATGTTCTTTCGGTTTTCTTTTTTTTTTATTTATGAATTAAGGTATATGCGTGAAACATAATCTACTACTGAATCTATTTTCGTCAAATATCCGACTATAAATTATAATACCTCGGGAGCTAATGAAACTATTTTAGTAAAATTGAACTGTCTCAATTCCCGGGCAATTGCACCAAAAACTCGAGTTCCTTTTGGATTTCCTTCGTGATCAATGACAACCGCAGCATTATCATCATATCGTATTATCATACCATTTTTACGTTTGAGTTCTTTACAAGTACGTACAATTACAGCTCTGATCACTTCTGATCTTTTTAAGGACATATTGGGTATTGCTTCTTTGATCACAGCAACAATAACGTCACCAATATGAGCATATCGGCAATTGCTAGTTCCTATGATTCGAATACACATCAATTCTCGAGCCCCACTATTGTCCGCTACATTTAAACAGGTTTGAGGTTGAATCATAATTTTTGAATCCTTTCGCAAAGGGCGAAGAAAAGGAATATTGTTTGTCCAGAAAACGAAACCCGCGATTCTTTTTTCATCTTTAATTTGAGTTCGACATTTCTATCCTGAAATAATGAATTGAGTTCGTATAGGCAGTTTGGATGCCACTATTGAAATGGCTTTTTTAGCTATATTTTCCTCTATTCCGCCCATTTCATAAAGTATTCGACCGGGTTTAATGACAGCTACCCAATATTCAGGCGATCCTTTCCCCGAACCCATACGCGTTTCGATCGGTTTTACTGTAACTGATTTGTCTGGAAAAATACGTACCCATATTTTTCCATCCCGACGTGTATTCCGCGTCATTGCTCGTCGTCCTGCTTCTATTTGTCTAGATGTGATCCAAGCCGGGTCAAGTGCCTGAAGAGCATATTTACCGAAACAAATACGACTGCCTCGAGACGATATTCCCTTCATTCTTCCTCTATGTTGTTTACGGAATTTTGTTCTTTTGGGGTTATAGTTGATGGTTATTTCTCCCAATTCCATCTCTATTACAGAACCGGACATGAAAGTTTCTTCTCATCCAGCTCCTCGCAAAAGGAAGTAGTTAAAATTTTTAAGATATACATGACTAATACAACGAATCTTGATATTCTTTGTACTTTCGTATAATTTAGTAGGAATTTGTATAGCTTGTTTGAATATATATATATAACTAAGCGGGTAGACGTTATGGATAATGCCATTTTTTATAACGTTATGTTCTATTCTTATATTCTAATATAACCAAATTTGTCCTTTGTTTTGCCTTTTATACTATCTTATCGGATTGTTCAAAATTTAGTAACCCCCTCTAAAAAAAAAAAATAAAAAACGTTCTCGGGCGAATATTTACTCTTTCAATATTTTTTCCGGTTGTAGGGTTAGCTCATCAGCATACATGAATTAATCCCGGTTTGTTCCGCCATCCCGCCCAATGAACCATAAAAATACATTTTCAGTATAAATTTATGTATTCACAGGTTTCATCGTTCCCATTCCCTCTTGATTAATAGTAATGGTTAGGTCTGAATTTCACAATGGAGCTCTTGTTTTTGAGTCAATATTTTTAGTCTTTATTGGCTCAAAGCTCTTGATTTTTAACTATAAATGGCCGAAGTTTGGATGAATTCGTATTGATGCGTTATTACTTTATTATGATATGACTCATAGACCTTACATTTTGAATCATATATCATTGATATTCTTTTTCTTTCTTTCTCTCTCTCTTCGATTTATCCACATTTTTTTATTTCGCTTCACAACTCATAATCAGCTTGATTTTAATTTTGGTTATGCAAAAATGCGTTCAGTTGCTACAACGATATGATCAATATATCATATCTTTACTGGTTTTTTGGACTCAGATACTATGAAGCGATGGGTTGGTTAGTTATTAATGGACTTCTTTTGAATCCTAGCCCTAAAAAAATTAACGAGTCGCACACTAAGCATAGCAATTATATCAAATTGATGGTCAATTCAATTTTTATTTAACCCTATAAAATTGCTCATTTTTGCTTTGATTGAGTGGAAAAGAATAAAAGAATTTGTAATTTTTTTCATTACTATTTTACTATTTACTATATAGAATATAGAATAGACAGACAAGTAAAGTCTTAGTATTCTTCTGAAAATATCCAAATTTTGATGCCTAATACCCCATAGATAGTTCGAATTGGATAGGAACAATAATCAATTTTAGCTCGAATGGTTTGTAGGGGAACCTTACCCTCTCTGATCCATTCAACACGTGCAATTTCTTTGCCGTCGATACGCCCGGCAATTTGTATTTGAATTCCTTTTGTATCCGTTTGTTCAGTTAATTCAATAGCCTTTTTCATTGCTTTGCGAAATGAGACTCTATTTTTTAATTGTTCGGCTATAAATTCTGCAAGAATATTAGGATGTCCGTAAGGTTTTACTATTCGTGTAATAGTAATGTTGAGTTTTCGGTTCACATAATTCAATTCTTTTTGTACGTACATTTGTAATTCTTCGATTTCTCGAGGTTTACCTTCTATTAATAACTTTGGGAATCCCATATAAATTATGACCTGAATCAGATCAACTCTTTTTTGAATCTTTATACGCGCAATTCCCTCGATACCAGAATATATTCGCATATTTTTTTGTACATAATTCTTGAGAAAATCCCGCATTTTTTGATCTTCTTGTAAGCCTTCAGAATAATTTTTTGGTTGTGCAAACCAAAGGGAATGATGCTCATGAGTTGTACCAAGTCTGAAGCTAAGTGGATTTATTTTTTGTCCCATATGTCTCCACTACTATACATATTTTATCTCTCTATTTATTTATATATATACATTCAGGTTTTTTATTTTTATTTTATATAGTATTCATATAAGCTCTTTTACTACAATAGTTATATGACAAGTTGACCTTTTTATTGAATAACTACGTCCTCGCGCCTGACATTTTAATTTTTTCACGGTAGTACCTTCGTTGACTTCAGCTTTACTAATAATTAAAGCGCCTTTGTTGAAACCCCTATTGTGACTAGCGTTTGCTGCTGCAGAATAAACCAATTTTAAAATGGGATAACATGCTCGATAAGGCATAAGTTCGAGTATTCTAAGTGTTTCCTCGTAAGAACGTCCACGAATCTGATTAATAGCTCTTCGTCCTTTATGAGCAGACATACATATATGTTGACTTAAAGCATATGTTTCCTGATCTGAGTTATCCCTTCTCTTTGTTATCATAAAGTTCACCTCCTACTAAATGAACGATAAATTTTTTGATTAACGACGAGATCTATTATCGTTTTTCGCATGGCCCTGAAAATTCAGAGTGGGTGAAAACTCTCCCAATTTGTGTCCTACCATACGATCTGTTATAGAAATTGGAAAATGTTCCTTTCCGTTATGAACAGCAAAAGTATGGCCGATCATTATGGGTATAATGGTAGAAGTTCGGGACCAAGTTATTATTATTCTTTTTTCTGCCTTTGCGTTAAGCTTAGTAATTTTTCTTAATAAATAATTCGCTATAAAAGGATTTTTTTTTAGTGAACGTGTCACACATTACTCCCAATTTTTGTTTAGTTTTGTAAAAACGAAGAAACTTTTTTTCCTATTTACTACGTCGACGAAGAATCAAATTATTACTATATTTATTCCTTTTTCTACTCCTTTTTCCAAGTGTAGGATAACCCCAAGGGGTTGTTGGTTGTTTTCTACCGATTGAGGCCCTTCCGTCACCACCCCCGTGGGGATGGTCTACGGGGTTCATAACTACTCCTCTTACTACAGGACGCTTACCTAGCCAACACTTAGATCCGGCTCTACCCAAACGTTTCTGGTTCACCCCAATATTTCCCACCTGTCCAACGGTTGCTGAGCAATTTTTAGATATCAAACGGACTTCCCCGGAGGGTAATTTTAATGTGGCCGATTTTCCCTCTTTTGCAATCAGTTTCGCTACAGCACCTGCTGCTCTAGCTAATTGTCCACCTTTGCCAAGTGTGATTTCTATGTTATGTATGGCCGTTCCTAAAGGCATATAGGTTGAAGTAGATTCTTCTTTTTGATCAATCAAAACCCCTTCCCAAACTGTACAAGCTTCTTCCAAAGCATACGGCTTTATGGATGTAGATGACGATATCTATACAGTCTATACAGATGGCTCTTATATCTATCGTACAATGAAGTACCACACGAGTGGATATATAGGAATCAAAATATGTCGAATCACTGATGTTATGATCTTCTACGTCCTAGGCATTCCCGTTCCGTCATCTGGCTTATGTTCTGCATGCAGCATTCAGACCGAATGACTCTATAAAATTACGTTGATACTTCCACATATTATGGGTAACGTAGGAGACATCACTATTTTCCCCCGGAGGGTCTTTAGAATTACTACTCCTTAGCTTTCAATTCGCCTCTGACCATCAAATGAAATGTGAATAACCCGTCTTTCTCTTTTTGGAAAACTTCCGGTTTTGTCAGTGCTTGAAACAATTTTGTCTTCTCCATATTACTATATCTCTAGAGTCAATAATTTTAAATGAGGAACTACTGAACTCAATCACTTGCTGCCGTTACTCTTCAGTTTTCTGTTGAGGTCTATCTTGTAGAGGTACTCAAAGTGGATGAGTGATCGATTTCTAGGTTTTGTCGTAAACCTAATTGGTTACTTCCAATTACGTAAATCAATAGTTCAAACCGCACTCAAAGGTAGGGCATTTCCCATTTTTATAGGAACTTCTGTACCCGAAACAATGGTATCTCCAATTATAGCCCCTCTGGGATGTAAAATATATTTCTTCTCACCATCCCCATAGTGGATGAGACAAATGTATGCATTTCGATTGGGGTCGTATTCTATAGTTACGATTCTGCCATATATGTCTTTTTCTTTACGTCTAAAATCGATTTTACGGTATAGCTGTTTATGACCTCCCCCTCTATGCCCTGCGGTAATGATTCCTCTGGCATTACGACCTTTACCACAACGCAGCTGTCCATGGATCAAATTATTTCGTGGATTGGATTTTACTTGACTGTTTACGGTTCCATTCCGTGTGCTCGGGGTAGAAGTTTTGTATAAATGCATCGCCATGCTATTAAGTATTTTATTTTGATTTAAGTTCTTTTCTTTCTAAGAGGTGGAATAGAATAACCCGGTTGAAGCGTAATGATCATACGTCTGTAATGCATTGTATGTCCCATAAGAGGTCCCATTCTTCTACCCCTTCCCGGGAGTCGATGACTATTTATCGCTTTTACCTTGATACCAAAGAAGAGTTTGATCCAATGCTTTATTTCTGTCCTAGTTGATCCTGAGTCGACATTAGAAGTATATTGATTTATATCCAATAACCGAATACTTTTGTCTGTAACTATTGCATATTTGATTTCATCCATAAATCTATTTTCTTCCCTATGAGTTTGAGTCTCAATAAGAATGTTAGTTCTTACTGTTCATATGTTATGATATGAATATACCACACCAATTCGTTATGTATGGCTGATGAGATTCCATTGATACAGAGCCAATTCCAATAGACTGGTCCGATTGGCGTGCATCCAGTAGGAATTGAACCTACGAATTCGCCAATTATGAGTTGGGTGCTTTAACCATTCAGCCATGGATGCTTAGCGGGGATCCTAGCACATGGGGGATAACCAAATCACAATTGAAATGAAATCTTTAGTATAAATCAATGCAATTTAGGGGGGATCGATGAAAGGACATCAAGTCAAATTCTGGATTTTTGAATTGAGAGAGATATTCAGAGCAATCAAGAATTCTCACTATTTCTTAGATTCATGGATCCAATTCAATTCAGTGGGATCTTTCATTCATATTTTTTTCCACCAAGAACGTTTTCTAAAACTCTTTGATCCCCGAATTTGGAGTATCCTACTTTCACGCAATTCACAGGGTTCAACAAGTAATCGATATTTCACGATCAAGGGGGTAGTACCCTTTGTAGTAGGGATCTTTATATATCGTATTAACAATCGAAATATGGTCGAACGAAAAAATATATTTTTGATGGGGCTTCTTTCTATACCTATCAATTCCATTGGACCTAGAAATGATACATTTGAAGACTCTTTTGGGTTTTCCAATAGGTTGATTGTTTCGTTCCTGTCTCTTTCAAGGGGAAAAAAGATCTCTGAGAGTTGTTTTCTAGATCCGAAAGAGAGTACTTGGGTTTTCCCAATAACGCAAAAGTGGATCATGCCTGAATCTAACTGGGGTTCGCGGTGGTGGAGAAACTGGCTCGGAAAAAGGGAGTATTCTAGTTGTAAGATATCGAATGAAAACGTCGCTGGACTTGAGATCTCGTTCGAGGAGAAAGATATCAAATATCTGGGGTTTCTTTTTGTATATTATAGGGATGATCTGATCCGCAAGGACCATGATTGGGAACTGTTTGATCGTCTTTCGCGGAGGAGGAGGAAGAGGCGAAACATAATTACTTTGAATTCGGGACAGCTATTTGAAATCTTAGTGAAAGACTGTATTTGTTATCTCATGTCGACTTTTCTTGACAAAATACCAATTGAAGTGGAAGGTTTCTTCAAACAACAAGGAGCTGGGTCAACTATTCAATCAAATGAGATTGAGCGTGTTTCTCATCTTTTCTCGAGAACCAAGCGGGCTATTTCTTTACAAAATTGTATTCAATTTCATATGCGGCAATTCCGCCAAGATCTCTTCATTAGTTGGGGGAAGAATCCGCACAAATTGGATTTTTTGAGGAATGTATCGAGAGAGAATTGGGTTTGGTTAGACAATGCGTCGTTGGTAAACAAGGATCGCAAGGTCCGTAATGTATCGTCCAATATTCAATATGATTCCATAAGATCTAGTTTCGTTCAAGTAATGGATTCTAGACAATTGAAAGGTCCCTCTGATAAATCCAGAGATCATTTGGATTCCATTAGTAATGAGAATTCGGAATATCCCATATTGCTCAATCAAGGAAAGATTCAACAACTAAAAGAAAGATCGATTATTTTTGGTCCTTCCTTTCTTCAAACGGAACGAACAGAGATAAACTCAGACCGATTCCCGAAATGCCATTCTGTATATTCTTCAATGTCCCGGCTATTCACAGAACGTGAAAAGCAGACGATTATTCATCTGCTTCCGGATGAAAGAGAAGAATTTCTTAGGAATCCTACAAGATCCATTCGTTGTTTTTTCTCTGACAGATTTCATCTGGGTTCGAACCCTAACGAGAGGTCCACTAGATATCAGAAATTGTTGCAACAAGATGTTTCTTTTGTCCCTTCCAGACGATCGGAAAATCAAAAAATAGGTAATATATTCAAGATAATTACGTATTTACAAAATACCGTCTCAATTCATCCTATTTCATCGGATTCGGGAGGTGATATGGTTCCGAAGGATGAACCAGATATGAACAGTTCCGCTAAGATTTCATTCTTGAACAAAAAGCCATTTTTTGATTTATTTCATTTATTCCATGATCGGAACAGGGGAGGATACACATTACACCACGACTTTGAATCAGAAGATAGATTTCACGAAATGGTGGATCTATTCACTCTATTAATAACCGAGCCGAGTCTGGTGTATCCTAGTGGATTTTCCTTTTCTATTGATTCCTACGGATTGGATCAAAACCAATTCTTGAATGAGGTATTCAACTTCGGGGATGAATCGAAAAATAAATCTTTATCGGTTCTACCTTCTATTTTTTATGAAGAGAGTGAATCTTTTTATCGTTATCGAAGAATTAGAAAAAAGTGGGTCCGAATCTCCTGTGGGAATGATTTGGAAGATCCAAAACAAAAAATACTGATATTTGTTAGCAACACCATCCTGGAGGCGGTCAATCAATATATATTGATCCGAAATCTGATTCAAATCCAATCTAGCACCTATGGGTCCATAAAAAATATATTGAATCGATTCTTGTTAATCGATCGAAACTTCGAATATAGACTTCCAAGAGATCAAATAGGAAATGATACGCTGAATCATACAACTATAATGAGATATACGATCAACCAACATTTATCAAATTTTAAATTGAAAAAGAGTCATAAGAAACGGTTCGATCCTCTTTTTTTTATTTCTCGAACCGAGAGATCCATAAATCAAGATCCTAATGCATATAAAGACAAACGGTCTAATGGGAGCAATAATTTCCACGTTTCTGAGCCGAAGAGCCGTTTTCAAGGGGTCTTGCATATTAATCAATATTCGATTGATTGGTCTGGAGTTATCGCCAAAAAAGATTTGTCTAAGTCACTTCTTTTTTTGTTCAAGTTGTTTCTCTTCTTGTCTAAGTCGCTTCTTTTTTTCTTTGGGCGTTTTGGTTGTGAGAATATCCCCATTCATAGGTCTGAGATCCACATCTATATCGATGAATTGAAAGGTCTGCTCTGCAATCAGTTGTTAGAATCAATAGGTCTTCAAATCATTCATTTGAAAAAATTAAAGCCCCTCCTATTGTTATTGGATGATCATGATCCTTCCTCAAAATCGAAATTCTTGATCAATGGGGGAAGAATATCATCATTATTGTTCAATAAGATACCAAAGTGGATAATTGACTTATTCCAGATTGGAAATAATAGCAGGAAATCCTTTGATAACCTAGATTCCTATTTCTCAATGATATTACATGATCAAGACAATTGGCTGACTCCCGCGAAATCATTTCATAAAAGTTCATTGCTATCTTCTTTTTATAAAGCAAAGCGCCTCCGACTCTTGAATAATCCATATCACTTCTGCTTCTATTGTAACAAAAGATTCCCCTTTTATGTGAAAAAGGCCCATATCCATATCAATAATTATGATTTTACATCTGGACAATTCTTCAAGATCTTGTTCATTCACAAAAAAATATTTTCTTTGCGCATCGGTAAAAAAAAACATGCTTTTTTGGAGAGAGACCCTATTTCACCAATGAAGTCACCGGTATCTCACATATTCATACCCAATGCCTTTCCACAAAGCGGTAACGAAACATCTAACTTGTACAAATCTTTTCCTTTTCCACTTCGTCGTACCGGCCCACCCTCATTCATTCATAGAGCTATTTACTCGATTGCCGACATTTCTGGAACACCTCGAACAGAGGGACAAATAGCCAATTTAGAAAGAACTTATTGTCAACCTTTTTATGATATGAATCTATCCGAGTCAAAAGGGAATAACTTGCATCAATATCTCAATTTCACTTCAAACATGGGTTTGACTCACATTCCACGTTCTGAGAGACGATCTGAAAAGAGGAAAAAACGAAGTCTTGATCGAAAGAAATGCGTTGAGAAAGGACAGATGTATAGAACCTTTCAAGGAGGTAGTGCTTTTTCGACTTTCCAAAAATGGAATTTATTTCAAACATATATGCCCTGGTTTCTTACTTCAACAGGATACAAATATCTAAATTTGATATTGTTAGATGCTTTTTCAGACCTATTGCTAATAGTAATCGTAAGGAGAAGTAAAAAACTTGTATCCACTTTTCATGATATTAGGCAGGGATCAAATATATCAGGGCGACTTCTTCAGATTCCATTGGGTCTTCCACAACGGAATCTGATAAGTGAGATTTTGAGTAAGTGTTTCCACAATCTTCTTCTGTCCGAAGAAACGATTCAGCGCAATAATGAGTCACCATTGATATTGACACATCTGAGATCTCCAAATGTTCGGGAATTCCTCTATTCAACCCTTTTACTTCTTCTTGTTGCTGGATATCTCGTTCATACACATATTTTCTTTGTTTCCCACGCCCCTAGTGAGTTACAAACCGAGTTCGAAAGGGTCAAATCTTTGATGATTCCATCATACACGAGTCAGTTGCAAAAACTTCTGGATAGGTATCCTATTAATTTTTTCTGGTTAAAAAACCTATTTTTAGTTGCTCTGGAACAATTAGGAGATTCGGTTAAAAAAATATGGAGTTTCGCTTTTGATGGCAACATACTATTGGGTGGTGGTCCCGCTTATGAGGTCAAATCATTATGCTCTAAGTTGAATATCAATCTTCTCGATATCATCATAAGTATTATACCAAATTTCATCAATCCAATCACTTTTTCGAGAAATACGAGATATTTAAGTCATACAAGTAAAGAGATCTATTCATTGATAAGGATAAGAAAAAAAAAAGACGTTAATAGTGATTGGATTGATGATAAAATAGAATCCTGGGTCGCGACCCGTGATTCGATTGATGATGAAGAAAGAGAATTCTTGATTGAGTTCTCCACCTTAACGACAGAAAAAAAGATTGATAAAATTCTATTGAGTCTGACTCATATTGATCGTTTATTAAAGAATGCCTCTGGTTATCAAATGATTGAACAACCGGGAGTAACTTACTTACGATACTTAGTTGACATTCATGAAGAGTATCTAATGAATTATGGGTTCAATACAGTCTGTTTAGCGGAAAGACGCGCATTCCTTGCCCATTCTCAGACAATCACTTATTTACAAATCCCATGTAAAGTTAATAGTTTTCATTTCTCATCTCATGGAAAACCCTTTTCGCTCCGTTTAGCCCTACTCCCCTCTAGGGGGCTTTTAGTGATAGGTTCTATAGGAACTGGGCGATCCTATTTGGTCAAATACTTAGTGACAAACTCCTATGTTACTGTAATTACGGTATTTCTGAATAAGTTCCTGAATAAAAGATATAAAGATTTTCTTATTGATGATATCGATGTTGATATTACTATCACCAATGTTGATGATAGTGACCTTGATACAGAGTTGGAGCTGCTAACTATGGATATGATGCCAGAAATAGACCACACCCGATTATTCGACTTAACATTAGATAAATCATGGCCCCCCTGCATAATATGGATTCCAAACATTCATGATCTAGATTGGGGTGAGTCGAATTACTTATCTCTTAGTCTAGCAGTGCACTATCTATCCGGGGATTGTGAAACATGTTCTACTAGAAAAACTCTTGTTATTGCTTCGACTCATATTCCCACAAAAGTGGATCCCGCTTTAATAGCTACGAAGAAATTAAATACATACATTAAGATACGCAGGCTTCTTATTTCACAACGACGAAAGCGTTTTTTCATTCTTTCATATACTAGGGGGTTTTT